TTTCTTCTTTTTTTTTTGTTATTACAAAAAAGAAGAGTTGTATATTTTAATTTATACGATAAACTTAGCGGTGCTGGTACATCTCTATATTCAACTATGAGTTGTATATTTTAATTTATACGATAAACTTAGCGGTGCTGGTACATCTCTATATTCAACTATGAGTTGTATATTTTAATTTATACGATAAACTTAGCGGTGCTGGTACATCTCTGTTAGGTACCAATTCAGCAAAACTTGACTGAAAAGTAAAAAGTATAAAAATATTGATCCATCAAATATTCTTGATTTTTAATTGATTTTACTCGATGTACCCATTGTTAGGTACCAATTCAGCAAAACTTGACTGAAAAGTAAAAAGTATAGATATAATATTTTGAATTTAAATGAGAGTATAAATTTATAATTTAATTATTCTTTGATATTTAAAATATTAAGAATGTTTCTTTTTTTAGAAGAAGGTAGGAAGGAGACTGTGGTCCCCCCCCCCCAATGCTGTCCGGGTATAAACTATTTCAGGGGAAGTGAAGGAGTATATATGGTAATGCAGGGAGAGGAGAGTATGTGTAACCTGGGAGGTTAATAGGTATTGTATGAGACTATTTCTTATGCTTAAAGCCTGACTAATGCTACTTTGTTTAACTAAGAGTATTGATAAAGATAAATTTAACATTATAATTTCTAATAAATAGAAATTATGCTATATGTTAACCCTTTATTTATATAGTTAACTATATAGCAATAATTACTGGCAACTAATTTAAGGTTTACTAGATAGATCAGAATTAGATGTAATAACTTATTTGTATAATTAAAGATATGTAAAATATTTAATAGAAGTATACTTCTTATATCCTGTTATACAGGATGGAGAGGGGGGACCATGGGCGGGGGGATACACTATTAATGTACCTATATAATAGGATGACTGTAAAAAGTTTGATTCTGGCTTATAGAATTTACTTATTGATGATTGTACATGTAAGTATTTGCGTGTTGAACATGATCCTAGATGGTTTGATCATTTATTTGCAGTTCTTAATTTTAAGATTTGAAGAATTTCAGATTTAGTCAATTAATTTAATTCTGACGAAAGTTGTGCCAGCATTCGCGGTTATACAGCTGGGGTAAGTAAATTAGATTTAGTTATAATTTAATTTACAAATTTTTAATTAAATATGAATTTTTAGGTGAAATTAGAAGTTTATTGTATTTATGGGTAAATGATAAAAATTAGAAAATCTTTATTTAAACTAGGATTAGATACCCTATTATTTAGATTGTTAATTTGTTACTTTAGTATTAATAGTTAAGTTCTTAAAATTAAAAGAATTTGGCGGTAATTTAGTCTTTTTAGAGGAACCTGTCCTGTAATTGATAGTCCACGATAAATTTTACTTTGTTTATTACTTGTATACCTCTGTCATGAATGTCTTATAAGGGAATTTTCTTTAATCTTTATTGAGGATAATGTCAGGTCAAGGTGTAGTTATAATAAAGAAGAGATGGGTTACATTAATTTTATTTATGGATTTAAATATGGAAATATTAATGAAATTGGATTTAGAAGTAAATATTATTAAAATATAATATTGATATATTGCTCTGGATTATGCACACATCGCCCGTCGCTCTCATTGAATATTTAAGATGAGATAAGTCGTAACAAAGTAGGCCTACCGGAAGGTGGGCCTAGTCAGTCAAGTTGTATCCTTAGAGGAGTTATTATTTACATTAATAAATTTAGTTGTGCGATTCAACTCGACTTGAAAATTATAAAAGGTTTATTTAATTTAATAATTTATTTTTATTAATAGAAATAACTTATATTTCAGTATGTTTTACTGAACTAATTAATATTTTGATAGTTTATAGTACTGTGAGGGAATACTTAGTTTATAATAAAAGTAGAATTTATTTTTTGTACCTTTTGTATCAGGGTTAATTAATTTTTGAGACTTATTGTTGTTTTCCCGAAATAAAGAGAGATAAAATTATATGTTTTTTAATGTTTCATAATTATTAAAAATATAATTTTGGTAATGATATGTTATTCGTTCTTTATATATCTGGTTTTCTTGGAATTAAATTTAATTTAGGATACATTTATTAATTTAATAACTTTTTGTTAATTTTATTTTTGTATCAGATGCTTTTGGGGATAAGCTCAATAGTAGATTTATAACTTTTGTATATTAGTGGTTTATGTAGGCCTAGAATCAGCCGTCATTAATTTCGTTATAGAATAACCCATAGTTTTATTTATTTGATTATTTTGTTTAATTTTTTACAGGAACTAATTAATTAATTTATAATTAATTGTGATAATGATTAAATTAGTATATTAGTCAATTAAGTTATAGTAACTCGGCAAATATTGTATTCGCCTGTTTAACAAAAACATGTCCTTTTGTTTATAAATATAAGGTCTGACCTGCCCAATGATTTTATTTAATGGCCGCGGTATATTAACTGTGCTAAGGTAGCATAATCATTTGTCTTTTAATTGAAGGCTAGAATGAATGGTTGGACGAGATACAAACTTTCTTTAATTTATTTTTTGAATTTAATTTTTTAGTTAAAAAGCTGAAATGTGTTTGAGGGACGAGAAGACCCTATAGATCTTTATATATTAATATTTTATATATTTTAGTGAATTAATTGTGATAATATATTAATATATTTGGTTGGGGCGACTGTGGAATTTAAATAACTTCCATTTTTATTTATCATTAATTAGTGTTTGATTGATCCATTATTATTGATTAAAAGATTAAGTTACCTTAGGGATAACAGCGTAATTTTTTCGGAGAGTTCTTATCGATGAAGGAGTTTGCGACCTCGATGTTGGATTAAAATAAGTTGTAGGTGTAGGAGTTTACATACTAGGTCTGTTCGACCTTTAATATTTTACATGATCTGAGTTCAGACCGGCGTAAGCCAGGTCAGTTTCTATCTTCAAAAGTTTAATTAAATTTTAGTACGAAAGGACCGAATTTAAGAAAAATTTTTTATTGAATATGATTAATATTAATATTACACTATTTTGGCAGATAAGTGCGATAAATTTAGAATTTATTAATGTAGATTTTTCTACAGATAGTAGTGTTTTTAATTTCTTATTTAGTTACTATTATTTTAGTTTTAGTTGGAGTTGCATTCACTACCTTATTAGAACGTAAGGTCCTAGGGTATATTCAATTACGAAAAGGTCCCAATAAAGTAGGTTTTATGGGAATTTTACAACCTTTTTCTGATGGTCTAAAGTTATTTTTTAAGGAACAAACTTTTCCTGCTCTTTCTAATTTTTTAATTTATTATATTTCTCCGATTTTTTTACTTAGTTTATCCTTTAGTTTATGGACTTTATTTCCTTATTTAATTAATGTTTATAATTTTAATTTTGGAGTTTTATTTTTTTTATGTTGTACAGGAATAGGGGTTTATGGAGTTTTACTATCAGGGTGAAGCTCTAATTCTAATTATGCTTTATTAGGGGGATTGCGTTCTGTGGCACAAACAATCTCTTACGAAGTAAGAATAGCTTTAATTTTAGTTTGTATATTAATTTTTATTTTTAGTTTTAATTTTATAGATTTTATGATTTATCAGGATAATGTTTGATTTATCTTTTTTTCTTTTCCTTTGTTTTTTTGTTGATTTTCTACATGTTTAGCAGAGACTAACCGTTCTCCCTTTGATTTTGCCGAAGGAGAATCAGAGCTGGTCTCTGGATTTAATGTAGAATATAGAAGAGGAGGATTTGCCTTTATTTTTCTTGCAGAATATATAAATATTATTTTTATAAGTTTATTATGCTGTGTAATTTTTTTAGGATGTGACTTGTATTCTATTAAGTTTTTCATTAAATGAACTTTTATAATTTTTATATTTATTTGAGTTCGAGGGTCTCTTCCTCGGTATCGTTATGATAAGCTTATGTATCTAACTTGGAAGGTATTCCTGCCTATTTCATTAAATTATCTATTATTTTTTTCAGGCTTATTAATATTCTTAATATAAACCTTAAATAATTATTGCATTAAAGTAGGCGAAGCTTAAATTGAACCCCCTAATATATTATTGCATTAAAGTAGGCGAAGCTTAAATTAAGCAAGCTGACGAAGGAATTAAACCTTCTTCATATACTTTCAAAGTATAAGCTTTGCTTAAGCTATTCAGCTAATTAATCAATTAATCAATCCCATATTTTAAGTACTATGGGATTGATAATAAAGTATAAGAAGTATGCTATTGTTAAAATTTGACCTGTAAGAATGAATGGCTCTTCAACTGGCTTGGCTCCAATTCATGTAAGTATAAGTATTACTCTTACAAATCTTCAGAATAGAAATTGGTTAATTGGATAGAATGTAAGTCCACGAAATTTTCTTTTGTTTGTGAATGGTAAAATTGCAATAATTGCAATAGATAAAACTATGGCAATAACTCCCCCTAGTTTATTAGGAATAGATCGTAGAATTGCATATGCGAATAGGAAATATCATTCTGGTTGAATATGTACAGGTGTGACTAATGGGCTTGCAGGAATAAAGTTTTCTGGATCTCCTAGGAGTCGGGGCTCTAAAAGTGTTAAAGTTAAGAATATTATTAGTGTTACTACAATTCCTGCAAGATCCTTGATTGTAAAATAAGGATGAAATGGAATCTTATCTAAGTTATTTTTTAATCCTAAAGGATTATTAGAGCCTGTCTGGTGTAAAAATAGTAGGTGAATTATTGTTATTCCAGCTAGAATGAATGGTAAAAGAAAATGTAAAGTGAAAAATCGTGTTAGTGTTGCGTTATCTACGGCAAATCCTCCTCATAATCATTTTACGAGGGTATCTCCTAGATATGGGATAGCTGAAAGTAAATTAGTAATAACTGTTGCTCCTCAGAAGGACATTTGTCCTCACGGTAATACATATCCTAGGAATGCTGTTCCTATAGTTAGAAATAGTATTACAATACCTACTATTCATGTAGGGATAAATTTATAAGATCCATAGTATATCCCACGTCCTACGTGTAAATATAAACATAAAAAAAATAATGAGGCCCCATTTGCATGTAGATTTCGTAATAGTCAACCATTATTTACGTCTCGACAAATGTGAATAACTCTTTTGTATGCTAATTCAATATTTCCAGTGTAATGTATTGCTAAGAATACTCCAGTTATAATTTGAATTATTAAACACATTCCTAATAATGATCCAAAGTTTCATCAGAGTGAAATTGATGATGGAGTGGGTAAATCAATTAAAGATCCGTTTACAATCTTAAGTAAGGGGTGAGTTTTTCGGATAGGTTTATTCATTAGTTTTTAGTTCGTAATGGTCCTTCAAATACGTTTACGATGTATGAAATTACGATTATAGTAATAAATAGATAAGAAATAATTATAATCGTAATTATTGTATTATGTAAGTTGAATAATTTTATTAATCTTAGAATTTGATTGTTTGATAACGAGGAATTTTCTACTAATGTTCAGGAAAGTTCTTTTTCTGAGATTAAAGTTCAAATTATAGTGAAGATTATTGATGTAAAGATTAATCCAATTATTTTAATGGAAGTATGGAACTTTTCGTTTGAGGCCACTCTTGCTATGTAAATGAATAGAACTAAAGCACCTCTTAATATGGTAATTAATAAAATGTATGAAAATCAAAAGTTGTTAATCAAAAGTCCTGTAATTAATGAGACTATAACTGTTTGAATAATTAATATAAATCCTATTCTCAAGGGGTGTTTTATAAATAAAAATCTAACTCTGATGATAATTGATGTAATAATTAGAAAGTTTAACATAATCATAAAGAGCAGTAAGTAGTTTAATAAAAACTTTAATTTTGGAGATTAAAATTGGGGGTAAACTCTCCTTGCTGATAGTTTTAAAGATAACAATCTATTTATGATTTACAAGATCATTGTTTTTATTTAAACTATTAAAACTATACTTATGATTAAATTTTGTATTCTTGCAATGTTTTTATCGGGCTTGACAGTGTTTTGTTCTATACGTAAGCATCTTCTTTTAACTCTTTTAAGATTGGAATTTTTAGCTTTATCTTTATATTCTTGTTTGTTTATGTTTTTAAGTGATTTTGGTATAAATTATTATTTTATTTTAGTTTTTTTAACTTTTGTTGTTTGTGAAGGGGCCCTAGGTCTTGGTATTTTAGTTTGTTTAATTCGTTCTTATGGAAGAGATAATATTTCTAGTTTATCAATTTTAGGATGATAATAATATTTATATTTATATTATTTTTGATCCCTTATCTTCTTTTAGGTTCTTGGTGATTTTTTACTTTATCTCTTTCTATTGCTTTTTTTGTTACGTTTAATACCTTTTGATTTTCGGATTATTTTAGTATATTAAGATACTCTTTTGGTGGGGATATTTTATCTATAAGAATGGTATTTTTAACATTTTGAATTGTAATATTGATAATAATTGCAAGATATATAATTTATAAGAATAATGATTTTCCTATTGAGTTTATATATGTAAACCTGTTTTTATTAATTTTTCTTGTTCTTTCTTTTACTACAACTAATCTTCTTTTATTTTTTATTTTCTTTGAGGCTTCTTTAATTCCAACTCTATTTCTAATTTTTGGTTGGGGTTATCAGCCTGAACGTTTAAATGCGGGTTATTGCTTTTTATTCTATACTTTAGTTGCTTCTATGCCTTTACTTTTAGCAATTTTATATATTGATGATGTTACTAGTACATTGTTTTATTTCTTAATTGATTTAGAGGTCAATTTTTATATTTATATTGCATTAATTATGGCCTTTTTAATTAAGATACCTATAATTTTTGTTCATTTTTGGTTGCCTAAGGCTCATGTGGAGGCTCCAATTTCTGGTTCTATAATTTTGGCTGGAGTGCTATTAAAATTGGGGGGTTATGGATTGATGCGTGTCCTTTATTTTATTTATGAGTTTTCCATAAACTATAATTTTTTTTTTATTTCTTTAACTCTTTATGGTATAGTTTTGGTAGGGATCTTGTGTATATACCAAACTGATATTAAGTCTTTAATTGCTTATTCTTCTGTGGCTCATATAGGAATAGTTTTATGTGGTTTATTAACATTAAATTCTTGGGGTTATAGAGGTTCTTTAATGTTAATAATTGGGCATGGGTTATGTTCTTCTGGTTTATTTTGTTTAGCAAATATTATTTATGAGAAAACCCATAGACGTAGATTTTATATTAATAAGGGATTAATTGTTTTTATACCTTCAATATCTTTATTTTGGTTTATTTTAAGAGCTAATAATATAGCATCTCCAACTTCTTTAAATTTAGTGGGTGAAGTGATATTAATTAATAGAGTGATAAGTTGAAGTTCTTTAAGTTTATTATTTTTAGGAATATCCTCTTTTTTAGCTTGTTGCTATAGAATCTTTCTGTACTCTTATACTCAGCATGGTTCTTTTTATGGGGGTCTTGTAAAGATTAGTTCTAATAGTTGTCGAGAATATCTTTTGATTTTACTTCATATTTTGCCTTTAAATGCTTTAATTTTAAAGTGTGATTTATTTGATTTTTGTATTTAGGTTTAAATAGTTTAGTTTAGAATTACAATTTGTGGAATTGTAGGAGCTTAAATATAGCTTTAGACCATCAGAAAAGTTTCTTTATATGTATTAGGTTCTTTTTTATTATTTATTTCAGGTGCCTCTTCTTTTTTAATTGGGGTTTATTTTTTAGTATATGATTATGTTTTATTTTTGGATTGGGAAATTTTGAGTTTAAATAGTTGTTCGGTTATAATAACCTTTCTTTTTGATTGAATTTCAATAATTTTTTTAGGATGTGTATTTATTATTTCTTCTATAGTGGTGTATTATAGCGAAAGATATATAGGTTCGGATATTTTTAAGTCTCGTTTTTATTTTTTAGTGTTAATGTTTGTTATATCTATAATAATAATAATTGTTAGACCTAATTTAATAAGAATCTTAATTGGCTGGGATGGTTTAGGATTAGTGTCTTATTGTTTGGTGATTTATTTTCAAAATTATAAGTCGTACGCTGCAGGTATACTAACTGTTTTAACTAATCGAATTGGAGATGTGGCAATTCTTCTAGCTATTGCTTGAATGATGAATTATGGAAGATGACATTATATTTTTTATATAAATTTGTGGGATGATACATGAATATCTTATTTAATTTTATTAATTATTCTAGCTGGTTTTACTAAAAGAGCTCAGATTCCCTTTTCTTCTTGATTGCCAGCTGCTATAGCAGCCCCTACCCCAGTTTCTGCTTTAGTTCATTCTTCAACTTTAGTTACAGCTGGAGTTTATCTATTAATTCGATTTTCTAGATTATTAAGCAATTTAAATTGCAGATTTTTTTTATTGTTGTCTGTAATAACTATATTTATGGCGGGGCTAGGTGCCAACTTTGAGTATGATTTAAAAAAAATTATTGCTTTATCTACTTTAAGTCAATTAGGTTTAATAATATCTATTTTATTTATTGGTTATCCAATTTTAGCTTTTTTCCATCTTTTAACTCATGCCTTTTTTAAGGCCTTATTATTTTTATGTGCGGGTTTAATAATTCATTGTATAAGAGATTCTCAGGACATTCGTCATATAGGTGCTATAATTAATCATTTACCTTTTACTTGTTCTTGTTTTTGTATCTCTAATTTTTCTTTATGTGGGCTTCCTTTTATATCGGGGTTTTACTCTAAGGATATAATTTTAGAGATAATATCTCTTTCTTTTTTTAATTTCTTTATCTTTTTTATCTTTTTTATTTCTGTAGGTCTTACTGCTTCCTACAGAATACGTTTAATTTATTTTTGTCTTTCATTTAATATAAATTCTTTTGTTTGTCAAAGTTATTATGAGGATAATATTATGATAAAGTCAATAATTCCTCTTTCTTTTTTAGCTATTTTTGGTGGTAGATGTTTAAGTTGATTAATTTTTGATTGTCCTTCTTTAATTTTATTTCCTCTTTCTTTAAAGCTTCTTCCTCTTCTTTTTGTATTTTTGGGAGGTTGATTGGGTTATGAATTTTCTAGAATTGGTATTTTAACTTCTTTCTTTTTTTTGCGTTTTTATTCATTTTCCTATTATTCTGGTTTTATGTGGTTTATGCCTATATTTAGAACTTACATACTTTATGGAAAGTTCTTTTCTTTATCTAAAAAGTATGACAGAGTCATGGATTCTGGTTGAGGTGAATATGTAATTTCCAGAGGTCCTGGATTTTACTTTAGAAAGTTAAGAAAAACTTTAAATTGATATCAATATAATAATATTAAAATCTTTATATTATTATTTATTTTTGTGTTTTTAATTTCTTTACTTTAGTTCAGGTAGCTTAAGTTTAAAAGCATAACATTGAAGATGTTGGGATAAGTATAGACTTTTTGGACGATTATTTATAGAATAAATAATTCATTTCTTCATTGAAAATGAAGTGTTTTGTTTTAAACTATATAAATAAGGAGGAAACGGAATTTAACCGCTTTAAAAGATAGTTAGCAGCTTCTTTTAGGACCTCCACCTCCTTTTAACTGGATTTTTGAAATCATTGATTTCATTAACAATGAAATGCCTCTTTTTGGCTTCAGTTAAGTTTCAAGTAAGGAGAAGTATTCTCTTAATTTTAGGTCGAAACTAAATGTAATATAATTACTTCACTACTTTTTATGAGGAAGACTAAAAAGTACCTTTTAATTGCAAATTAAATGTTATTGTTAACTACAACCCCTAATTAGCTCATTCTAATACCCCATTATTTCATTCGTGGTACAGTCCGAAAAGAAGAATTATAATGAATAATCTGACTGTTAAAAATCAAATCTTTATTACTCTTCTTTTTATTACAATAATTATTGGTAAGATAATTACAATTTCAATGTCAAAGATTAAGAATAAAACAGCTAGAAGAAAGAATTGAATTGAAAATGGTATTCGTGATCTTCTTTTAGGATCAAACCCGCATTCAAATGGGGATATTTTTTCTCGATCTAGAATCGATTTCTTGGAGATAATTGAGCAGACTAAAATTAATCCGATAGAAATAATTGTAACTAGAATTACTGATGATAAAATTATTAAAATTACCCTTTTCAAAGATTGAACCATTTAATTGGAAGTTAAATATACTATTTATACTAAAAGGGTATCTACCTCATCAGTAAATTGAAATATATAGGAATAGTCAAACAACATCAACAAAGTGTCAGTATCATGCTGCTGCTTCAAATCCAAAATGGTGCTTTCTTCTAAAGTGATTAAGTAAATGTCGTATAAGACAGACTGCTAGAAATGAAGTTCCAATAATTACATGAATTCCATGGAATCCTGTTGCTATAAAGAAACAAGATCCAAATACTGCATCTCTAATTGTGAATCTTGCTTCATAATATTCGTATGCTTGTAATGCAGTAAAATATAGCCCTAACATAATAGTTAAAATTAGCGCTCTTTTTGTTTGTGAATAATTTTTTTCTATTAATCTATGATGTGCTCATGTAACTGTTATACCTGAACATAGAAGTACTATAGTATTAAGTAGAGGAATATGTATGGGATTAAAAGGTAAAATCCCCTTGGGGGGCCAAGAGCCTAGTTCAATTGTGGGTCTAAGTCTTCTATGGAAGAACCCTCAGAAAAAAGATACAAAAAAGAATACTTCAGAAATAATAAATAAGATTATTCCTAACTTTAATCCTTGAGTAACTTGCAGAGTATGTTTACCTTGATAGGTACCTTCTCGAGTGATGTCTCGTCATCATTGAATTATAGTGAGCAATAAAATAGTTACTCCAAGAAAGTATAAGGATATATTGTTTATATGGAATCATATAATTATCCCTGAGGTGAGAGTTATTGCTCCAATTGCTCCTGTAAAAGGCCATGGTCTAACATCAACTAAGTGATAGGGGTGATTATGTCTTGTCATAAGTAGTTGCTTCCTTTATATAAAGGGCTCTAAGTGTAAAGAATACGTAAGCTTGAATGAATGCTACTGCTGTTTCGTATGTTACTAATAATAGTTCTACAATTATGCTAATGCAGAATAATGTGTTAGAGGCGTTGACAATAATATTTCCTAGTATACATAAGAACAGATGTCCTGCTACTATATTTGCTATTAATCGAACTGATAAAGATACTGGTCGAATTAAATTACTAATAGTTTCAATGCATACTAAAAATGGTATTAAGGCCGGTATTGCTCCTTCTGGGACCATGTGAGCAAATATATGTTGAGTCCGATTAATTCATCCAAATAGTATAGCTGATATTCATACAGGAAGGGCTAATGATAAAGTAAATACTATATGGGCTGATCTGGTAAATACATATGGTATTAATCCGGCTAGATTATTTATTAAGATATACATGAATAATGCTACGAAAACGATTGATGAGCCTCAATTGCCGGGGCCTATAATTGTTTTGAATTCTGTGTGAATTTTTGAATATAGAATTTTTGTAATTATGTTGTATCGGGATGGGATAACTCAATATATTCCAGGAATTATAAGTAAAACAATTATTGAACTTATTCAATTAAGGGAAGTTCCTATAGATGTGGCTGGGTCAAATGTGGAAAAAATATTTCTTATCATTTTCAATCAAGGTTTTTAATTTGTTTAATAGTTTTTCTTTCTATAGATGGGAGTGGAATTTCTTGAAAGTATGTAATAGTAATTATAGCTAAGAATGATAAATTAAATATGATAAATAGGGTCGTTCATCAGATTGGTGCTATTTGAGGTATTAAAAAGTATTAAATTAATATTTTTAGTTTGACAAACTAATGTTTTACTTAAACTAACTTTTTGATCATTAAGGGTAGTTGTTAATTACCATATTTTGGTTTAAGAGACCATTACTTACTTTCAGTCACTTAATGAGTTATGATTGATCATTAAGTCATTTAGCAAATTGATTAACTTCTACACTTTCTAGTACAATAGGCATAAATCTATGATTTGCTCCACAAATTTCTGAGCATTGTCCGAATATAAGACCTGGACGGTTAATAAGGAAGTTAGCTTGATTAAGTCGTCCAGGAGTTCCATCTACTTTTACACCAATTCTAGGAATTGTTCATGAATGAATGACATCAGCTGATGTTACAATAATACGAGTTTGAACGTCCATAGGTAGTACTACTCGATTATCAACATCTAACAATCGGAATCCTTCTTCAGGAAGTTCCTTTGTTGGAATTATATAAGAATCAAATTCTACATTTTGAAAGTCTGAATATTCATATCTTCAGTATCATTGGTGGCCAATAGTTTTAATAGTTAACATTGAATTAATAGATTCGTCTATTATATATAGAATTCGAATTGATGGTAATGCAATGAAGATTAAAGTGATTGCAGGCAAAATAGTCCATACTGTTTCAATTGTATGTTCTTCTAATAAGAAACGATCTGTAAGTTTGGTTGTAATTATATTTATTAATATATATCCTACTAAAATAGAAATTATAGTTAAAATTATAAGAGCATGGTCATGGAAGAAAGATAACTGTTCTATTATTGGTGAATTAGCATCTTGTAGATCGATTCTACCTCATGTTGCGATTCTTAACGAAAGATAAATCTTTATGGATGAAGCTTAAATTCATTGCACTTTTCTGCCACATTAAGAAGAGCAGACTAAAGGTAATTCTGAATATGAATGTTCTGCAGGAGGATATTTTTGTATTCACTCAATGTTAGATGATGTTTGTTTAGCTACTAAAATTTGACGTTTAGCAACTATTCTTTCTCAAATAATAAAAATAAATAGTATAATTCTAATTAAAGAGATAGTTCTTCCTAGTGAAGAGATAATATTTCAACAAGTGTAGCTATCAGGATAATCTGAATATCGTCGAGGTATACCTCTTAATCCTAGGAAATGTTGGGGGAAGAATGTTAAGTTTACTCCGAAGAATATAGTAAAGAATTGAATTTTTAATCATGTTGGATTTATTGTTAATCCTGTAAACAGGGGGTATCATTGAATAAATCTCCCTATAATTGCAAACACTGCTCCTATAGAAAGTACATAATGGAAGTGGGCAACTACGTAATATGTATCATGGAGGGTAATATCGATTCTTGAGTTGGCAAGAACAACTCCTGTAAGTCCTCCAATTGTGAATAAGAAAATAAAACCTAAAGCTCATAATAGGCTTGGTGTATTAAGTTGTTTACTTCCATGCAATGTAGCTAGCCATCTGAAGATTTTAATTCCAGTAGGGACAGCAATAATTATAGTAGCAGATGTAAAGTATGCTCGGGTGTCTACATCCATGCCTACTGTAAATATGTGATGAGCTCAAACAATAAATCCAAGTAATCCAATAGTTATCATAGCGTAAATCATCCCTAATGACCCGAAAGCTTCATTTTTACCTGTTTCTATAGAAATAATATGTGAAATTAAGCCAAATCCAGGTAAAATAAGAATGTACACTTCAGGATGACCAAAAAATCAAAATAAGTGTTGATAAAGAATAGGATCTCCACCTCCTGAAGGGTCAAAGAAGGATGTATTAAAATTTCGATCAGTTAAAAGTATAGTAATAGCTCCAGCTAAAACTGGAAGAGATAAAAGTAGTAAGAGGGCTGTAATTCCTACTGATCATACGAATAAAGGAATTCGTTCGGGAGTTATTCCAGCTGGTCGTATATTAATAATTGTTGAAATAAAATTTACTGCTCCTAAGATTGATGATACACCTGCTAAATGTAGTGAGAAAATTGCTAAGTCTACAGATGCTCCTCTATGGGCAATATTACTTGATAATGGGGGATACACAGTTCAACCTGTACCAGCACCTCCCTCTGCAATACTTCTAATAATAAGTAAAGTTAATGATGGGGGTAAAAGCCAGAATCTTATGTTATTTATTCGTGGGAATGCTATATCGGGGGCCCCGAGTATCAAAGGAACTAACCAGTTACCAAAACCTCCAATTATAATAGGTATGACTATAAAGAAAATTATAATAAATGCGTGGGCAGTTACAAATACATTATAAATTTGATCATTGCCAATGAATGTACCTGGGGTACCCAGTTCAATTCGAATTATTAATCTCAGCGAAGTCCCCACTACACCTGATCAGGCACCTAGAAGGAAATATAGAGTCCCAATATCCTTATGATTAGTGGAAAAGATTCATTTATTCATAATAATGAGTAGGTGAAATGGCTGAAATTAGGCGGTAGATTGTAAATCTACTTATGGTTGTAATAACCTTTCATCAACTAACTTTATTCAGGGGCTAAAGTTAATTGACTTTGGCTTTATAGTCAATAGACTATGACATCAGACTGCAATTCTGAAGTAGTATAATTATACTAAAGCTTACAAATTATTAATGTAATTTTAACTTTGAAGGTTAATAGTTTTCTTAACTTAAAGCTTTATAGTCAATAAATTGCGATTAATGGGAAGAGAGAGTTAACTGTTACAATCAACGACATAGGTACATTATTTATTCTTATCGGAGAGTTTCATTTTACAGATGAGTTATTAATAAGCAGGATAGATCTGATTAATCGAAGATAATAGAATAATGTAATTAAAGTAGTTAATACTAAAATTGTAGAAATTAAATGTGAGCTATACATTGTTGTTAATTGTACAACGATTAGCTTTGGCAGGAATCCAAGAAATGGGGGTAATCCTCCTAATCTAAGGAATGCAATAATAATTATAACTTTTTCTGAAAATATTAGATTTTTATTTGAGTATTGATTTATATGGTATGTTGAATAAAATCAAAAGGTAAATACAATTGTAGCTAGAATTAAAGAGTAAATAAGGAAGTAGAAAATTCATATGTCATTTCTAAATTTTATACAGGCTACTATTCACCCTATATGATCTATAGATGAGTAACTTATAATTTTTCGGATAGAAGTTTGATTCAATCCCCCTAATGAACCTGTTAAAACTATAATAGGAATAGCAAAGTATGAAATTATCTCATTTATGTTAATTACACAAGATAAAATATATATGGGTGCAACCTTTTGCCAAGTTATGAGAATAAAGCAGCTAGGTCATCTTATTTTTTCTATAATTTCTGGGAATCAGAAATGAAAAGGCGGTGCTCCTATTTTTATTAATATTCTAAATACTAAGGCTGTACTAAATAATTCTTCTCCTATAAAGGGGGAGCTAAAAAAAGAAGAATTTATTAATACAGACATTAATATAATAATAGAGCCTATTCTTTGAATTAAGAAATAAATTATACATCTTTCGTAGGTTCTACTTATTTTTTCCTTATAAATAAGAGGGATGAATGCAGCTATATTTAATTCTAAACCTATTCATATACCTAACCATCTCTCAGCTCTAAGAGTGAGCATGGTCCCTAAAATTATAATTCTAAAAAATATAATTTTTCTATAATTTGTAATTAAAAAGAAGAAGGTTAGAACTTCTATCCTCAGGGTATGAACCTAATAGCTTAAAATTAGCTTATCTTTTTATATTTTGGTGTATGATGCACAAAGAATTTTGATTTCTTAGGTTTTAGTTTAATTCTAAAAAATATAATAAGGGTATATAAATACATTTTTTATTCTATCAAAATAATCCTTTTCATCAGGCACCTTATT